TTACTATACCCGCTCCTGTAGCATTATAAACTGTATTGTTACTCTTGCTTCCGTCGGGATAAATCTGACCCCTTCCCCTATTCCCCCCCACATATATAGGATATTTTAAGAAGTGAACATCTTTCTTAGTAGCGGGGTCTGGGGAAAGAATAGGAAAGGTGATTTCACTATATTTCTGCCCAGGGACAGGCCCTATCACAAGAATATTTTTTTTATTAGGTCGATAGCTCTGAAAAGACAAATTGCCTATCTTTTCTTTCATCTCGGGAGAAATACGATCGGAAGGAGCTAATTCAAACCCCTCCGGTAAAATAAGAACAGCCCCCACATTCAAACCCCCTTTCTTACCATTAGCAAGAACTTGTTTCACTTGCTTATCATAAGGAATTCGAACAACTGCTTCAAATACAGTATCAGGAAGTACCGCTTGTGGAACCTCAATATCCACGGGCTTATTAGCTAAATGGCAATTCGCACATACAATACGCCCAGTTGCTTCTCGTGGATTTTCATAACCCTGCTGCGCAAAAACGGGATATGCACTTGAAATGGATGTCCGAGTCATGATATATATCATGAGCGATACGGAAATAGATCGAGTAATCTGTTCCTTTATCCAAGAAAAAGTATTTCTAGTTTGCATGGTCTAATCATTGATCCGAAAATTTCTACAATAAATTGGGTAGGTCGCCAGTCTAGTTCCCTATCCACGATTTTGCTATTTACTGGAATCATTTTACTGGAATACTATAGGATGAAAATCCCCCGGATCGAAACGAAAGTTTGAATGCTTATGGAGAACTCCAAAGCAAGAAACATTCTAATTGATTCAATTAATATGGGTGGATCGTTTATCAACCATTCATTGAATGATAAATAACTACAAGTGACGGAGATACACGATTTAAATAACGGAAAATCCAATATTTAAAAATAGTATCGAGAATAACTGGAAAAGTGCAACCAAGACCAGATATAATTTGATCATTATGAACAAATCCAAAATCTTTGTAGACAGAACCAATCATTAGTTCCCAACCGCGGGGAGAATGAAATCCAATACAAAAATCGGTTAATAAAAGAATCGAAAAAGCTTTTACTGTATCACTTAAGTTATATAGGAATTCCTGAGCCCAAGAGTTAAGAATAACAAGTTTTTCATTACCTAAAATAGAATAACCGCTTAGAATAACAAAACAGATTATATTTGTCGAGAAGTGCAAAATCGTATGGATACGGGCCTCATTGTGTATCTTGATTAATTGGATCGTTTCTTTGTGGATTCCTATAGGAAGCTCTTGTAGATGTGTCTCCGAGTATTCCTTGATCATTTCGTCCAAGAAGAGGATTTCCTCTAATTCTATGAACTTTTCTAGAATACTTTTTTCTTGAATATCATTCAAAAAAATTTCGGATTGACCAGTATTCGACCAATGAATAACCCAAGATTCCATACTTTTCGTAAATGAGAGAGAAATCCACCAGGGCAAAAATACTATAGATGCAAGATACAAAAGAGGAGTGAATGCTTTCTTTTTTGCCATTTTTCACCTGTGAATTTGTAATTTACCCACTTCATTTGTCGACTCTATGGGATCGAATATTTCTTTCAAACATGAGTTCTAGACAAGGTATCAAACCTATGAATCTATTTGATTTGTGATTTTGTTTGAATCTAGAAAGAATCCAGAAATAGACTAAGACTCCACCTCGAATTCGAATGAAGAAATAATCAAATGTTTCCAGATATCTATATCTCAATGCATCAAATTCCAAACAAGTGTCTCCTTTCGATGAATGACCCAAAGAAGTACTTTAAGGAATGAATATTCTTGAGATTTTGAGACAAAAGAACTCCTTTTCTACCAAAATATCCAATATGTCGAAAAAATTCCAACAATTCCCCATAGCCAAGAATAGAATAATTGAGAGAAAGATGTTGTGATGATCAAGAAAATGAGTGGTAAAACAAGACAGAAATGGGCCAGTTATTATTAGTAAGAAAACCCATTATTGGTTAGTAAAGAGCACAAACCAAAGGATAAACAAGGTCGATTGACAAAAAGGAAATGATTTACAAGATATGATTTATCTGCATCTAAAGTATCACTTCCAACAAATATTGAACTTCAAAAAAAGAGAACTTTCTTTCTTTCGAAATTGTTTGATATATGAGATCAATTGAATCTAGTAGTTCAATTTCTTACTTCTTTCAATTGAGTTGCGTGGATTTGGATACGTATAAAAAACTACAAAAAAGGGAGTTTTGTTTTATGGTTGTTCCATATACGCGCGCGTTGGCTCGACCGAACGTTCTGACCTTCAGTTAAGTTATGTTATAGAAAAAACAGGATTCTTGCATTTTTTGCCTCCTGCTGAGAAAGCATTCGTTCTTCAGCCCCAGTTCCTTTTCTCAAAAGACTTCAATTGGTACGCGCAAGAAATAGGCCAATTCCGCGGCTTTTTCTTCAATTTCTCGTGGAGTCAAATTCTCATCAGGAGAGGTCAACGGAATATCCCCCCAGCCTCTGATGTCCATATAAAGGACACGACGAGCATAAATACCCTCTTTAATTTCTATTCGAAGGGATTGAATATCTTTTATAAGGAATCGGAGGAATATGCGACGATTTTTTCCAGGAAATCCCCAACGAAAAATACACACTACTCCTTCCTTTCTATCGAATCGATCATAACCACTCCCTACATTCCAGGAAATTGTGCACCACAAATAGGAACTAATAAAGAAACCCGCGATCCCGTAGAAATACATCACAAGCCCTTGTGGAAAAAATGGGATTTCCTCAGACGGATCAAAAGCGACCAAATGTCTACCAAGATAACTGGAAATTCCAACCAATAAGAATCCTAATGAACCTAAAAAAACGATAAGGGCCCAGCAAAAATTACTTAATTTTCGAGACCCCGTTAGAAGTTCTATCCATATATCTTCTGATCGCCAACTCATACTTGCTCCGATTGCATTTTATTGGAATTGAGAGAATACCCCAAACTTTTTTGTTTCCGAAGGAACTCTCATCAACTAGCACTAGTTTGAGGTGAACTAGCACTAGTTTGATGTGAACCTTTAGGAGTAATTCATCAAATTAGTTCAATCTAAACTAATAACATACCCTTCATATGATCCCAATCTACATAATCTACATATTGATATACATATAGATCCACCAACTTTACATTTTAGGTATCCAGCCATCCGGGTCTAGTTGAAACTAGCTAGAATTCATTTACCCACAGATGCTGTTCTGCAGGCATAAGAGCTTTTTCCTTTATGTTCGGCGGAAATCCCATGTTATACCCCGTTTCCCAAACGAAATATCTGTGTTATGCTACAAGTCTAAGTTTCAAAAAAACGGATGAGGTTGGGTCCCCTCAGATCTAAACAATCTTGTTTTTTTGAACATGAAGAAATAAAGAAGCCATTGCAATCGCCGGAAATACTAGGCCTACTAAAGGCACAAAAATAGAGGGAAAATAGAAAGTTGTCATAAAATGGGTACCTCGATTTACTATTTGTACCTGTTATTATTTTTTTTAATATCATATTTTATATTTATACTAATTATATATAAGAATTGTAATTATTATGAATTCGTAGTTATTTTTAATAAATTCAATTTGAAAATTCTTAGTAGAGATAAGTATCTAGATATCTAAGTGAGTATATAGAATAAGTCCAAGGAACGTACAACTAAATAAATGGACTTATTCATCTTTCTACATCAAAGATACGTATGATAATCCACTTTATTTTTTTCTTCATTTCTTTGTGTTTTCTTCTTGTCTTCTAATTTCATAAAGAAAGAGTTTCTTACAAATTATCGAAAGATTCGTTAATCTATCTTTTCTATATTTGATTTGATTTGCATTTTCTTAGATACGTAAGACGAAATTCGTTTTATTTGCCTAATTTCACGAAAGGAAGAACTCACGCTTTTATCTTGTTGATAGAGACTTCTTAATTAGTTAGCTTGTCGGAATNNATTCCGACAAGCTAACTAATTGTTTTGTTTGCTACAAATAACATAATTCAACTTAGTGCCCTCTACTTGATTGAATACTTGATTCCATCGAGATCCAAAGGTTCCAAGCCTTGGAACCTAAATATCTCATTTAGAACGCTTTTTAAAAGCGTACGTGGTAAGACTAGGTCGAACGCGCCATGCTCGAATAAAAATTCAGTCTCTTGTATACCCTCGGGTACCTCGATTTTCAATGTTTCTTCAATTACTCTTTTACCCGCAAATGCAATGGTGGCATTGGGTTCGGCAATAATGATATCTCCCAACATACCAAAACTCGCTGTTACCCCACCAGTAGTAGGAGATGTAAGGATTGATACAAAAAAGAACTTGTTAATTGATTGATAATCATATAAGGCACACGCTATTTTACCCATTTGCATCAAGCTCAAACTTCCTTCTTGCATGCGCGCCCCCCCCGAAGCGCACACTATAATAAGAGGTAGAAATTGATTGGTAGCGTACTCAATCAAACGGGTGATTTTCTCCCCCACTACGCTACCCATACTACCCCCTATAAACCGAAAATCCATAAACCCCATTGCGATGGGAAAACCATTTATTTGACCTACGCCTGTTTGAATAGCCTCAGGTAATCCGGTATCTCTTTCATAACGATCAAGACGATCGTCATAAAGCTCATCCGGAACCTCTTCCTCTACCTCTGGGTTTTCCTGTTTCTTTTCCTCTTGGTTTTCCTCTTGGTTTTCCCCTTGGTTTAACTCTTGGTTTTCTTCTTGGTTTTCCTCTTGATTTTCTTCTTGGTTTTCCTCTGGGTTTTCCCCTTGGTTTTCCTGTTTCTTTTCCTCTTGGTTTTCCCCTTGGTTTTCCTGTTTCTTTTCCTCTTGGTTTAACTCTTGGTTTAACTCTTGGTTTACCTTCTCTAGCTCTACCTCCTCTAGGTTTATCCTCTTTATATGCGTATCCTCTCGTTGTTGAAGTATCTTATAGAATGGA